CTACTTGATATTTAATTAAAAACAAAAAAACAATGGTCCAAAACGTTTCCTATCCGGAAATTAATTATAAATCAGATAAAACATTAAGAGAACCATAGCTAAATTGATATTTAATCATCAAATATTAAGCAAATAAACACTTAATAAAAGAATTTTAATAACAAATAGATTAAAAAAAATAATAAAATAATAAAATAAACCAAAATAGATAAACCACCGAGTGTAAACACTCAATAAATAAGTAATTATTCCAACCTCTTCCTCAATAAGAAGTAATCAAAATAAAAAAAAATAAAAATATTAAAATAAAATAAAAAACATAAAATAAAAAAATACAGGAGCATAAAATCAAATCAATAAAAAAACAAGAAAAAAAGAAATCAACAAAAATAAAAAATAAATAATTAACAAAACAAAAGCATTTGGATCCATTAATTTACATTTCTCTATATAAATACTAAAATTTCCCAAGAGGAAAAAAAATGGGAAATTTAATTTATCCCCAATAGAGTGCCTGATTAAAGGGCTATCTTGATAGGGTAGATCATGTACTCACGTACCTCTATTATACTTTACAGGAGTGACCTGTACCTTAAGAACTCAAAATTCTCCGTGCACCACATACACCTAAGCATAAAAAGATAAGCTAAACAAGCTATCAGGTTCATACCCTGACCATAGAAGTATTAATCTTCTTCTTTTTAATGGCTAGCAATTCAAGCAAGCTAATATTCACCGCTATTATAATTTTAGGAACATTAACTACTATCAACGCATCAAATTGACTTGGAATCTGAATAGGATTAGAAATTAATTTAATCGCATTTACCCCACTAATCTTCAAACCTAAACAAACTACAATATCAGAAGCATCAATAATTTATTTCCTAGTACAATCATTAGGATCAGCCATAATATTAATAATCATTGTAACAAATAACCTTATAATAGAACCAGTATCATCAATCAATAATTCAACAGCCACAGCACTAGCCGCTAGACTGATATTAAAACTTGGGATAGCACCAATACATATATGATTCCCAGAAGTAACAAGAAAGATATCCTGACAAAGAGCTCTACTCCTCTTAACATGACAAAAAATTGCTCCCCTTGTAGTATTATCATACGTAGTAGAAAAATCTTTAGTAATTTATATTTTAGTAATAACAAGCACATTCATTGGAGCAGTAGGGGGATTAAACCAAACATCACTACGAAAAATTATAGCTTACTCATCCATTAGACACATAGGATGAATGGTTGCCTGTATAAAAATAGAAAATAACATATGAATTGCTTATCTAGTAATTTATATCACAATAGTAACAATAGCAATCATTCTATTTGAAAAAACATCAATATATCATATTAATCAAGTAAATATTAACACATTAGCCCCAATAGAAAAATTTATATATATATCATTATTCATAAGACTAGGTGGATTACCTCCCTTCCTAGGATTCTTACCAAAATGAATTGTAATTCAATCTCTAATAGGACACAGTCTATACATAGTATTAACCGTAATAGTATTAACAACATTAATTACCCTACTTTATTACCTACGAATAATAACAATAATATCCACAATTAATACAAGAATAAATAAATGAATTACAGAGTTTAAACCCCCACACAAAAATCTAGTAATAATTGTATTAGCAGTAAACTTATCAACCCCAATTGTAGCAGTATTCATATTCATATAAAGCTTTAAGTTAAAGTAAACTATTAACCTTCAAAGTTAAAAATATGGATGATCTGTAAGCTTTAGTAAGATCTTACTACTTTAGAATTGCAGTCTAATATCATAAATTGACTATAAAGCCTGGCAGGAGGTAATCAACCATATATAAATTTACAATTTACAGCCTATAATTCAGCCACCCTACCGTGAATAAATGAATATTTTCAACAAACCACAAGGATATCGGAACTTTGTACTTTTTATTCGGAATCTGGTCGGGAATAGTTGGTACAGCTCTAAGATGATTAATCCGAATTGAACTGGGCCAACCAGGATCTTTTATTGGAGATGATCAAATTTATAACGTAATTGTAACAGCACATGCATTCATTATAATTTTCTTTATAGTAATACCTATTATAATTGGGGGATTCGGAAACTGACTTCTACCCCTAATAATTGGAGCACCAGATATGGCATTCCCACGAATAAATAATATAAGATTCTGATTGTTACCTCCATCACTAACACTTCTTCTATCAAGAAGAATTGTTGAAAAAGGAGCAGGTACTGGTTGAACAGTGTACCCACCACTATCAACTAATATCTCACACAGAGGAGCATCAGTAGATCTTGCAATCTTCTCATTACATTTAGCAGGAGTGTCATCAATTCTAGGAGCAGTAAACTTCATCTCTACAGTAATTAACATACGTACTACCGGAATGACACCTGATCGAATACCACTATTCGTATGATCGGTATCAATTACAGCTTTACTACTACTATTATCATTACCAGTATTAGCAGGAGCAATCACCATACTATTAACAGACCGAAATTTCAATACATCATTCTTCGATCCTGCAGGAGGAGGTGACCCAATTCTATACCAACACTTGTTCTGATTTTTCGGACACCCAGAAGTATATATTTTAATTCTACCCGGATTCGGTTTAATTTCACACATTATTAGACAAGAAAGAGGAAAAAACGAAGCATTTGGATCGCTAGGAATAATCTACGCAATAATAGCAATTGGTTTGTTGGGATTCGTAGTATGAGCACACCATATATTTACTGTAGGAATAGACGTAGATACACGAGCATACTTTACATCAGCTACAATAATTATTGCAGTACCAACAGGAATTAAAATTTTCAGATGAATAGCAACAATACATGGAACAGTAATTAATTACAGACCAGCAACCTTGTGAGCTCTAGGATTTGTATTCTTATTTACTCTGGGAGGACTAACAGGAGTAGTATTAGCAAACTCATCAATTGATATTGTACTACACGATACATATTACGTAGTAGCCCACTTCCACTATGTACTATCAATAGGAGCAGTATTCGCTATTATCGGAAGATTTATCCAATGATATCCACTATTTACAGGAATCACTATAAATCCAAAATGACTTAAAACACACTTCCTAGTAATATTTATCGGAGTAAACGTAACATTCTTCCCACAACACTTCCTAGGATTAAGAGGTATACCACGACGATATTCAGACTACCCAGATAGATTTACAACATGAAATGTGGTATCCAGAATAGGATCAACAATTTCAGTAGTAGGAGTTATATTATTTATCTTTATTATATGAGAAAGAATAGTAGCTAAACGAATAATAATATTCTCATCTAATATACACTCAAGAATCGAATGATTACAAAAATATCCACCAGCAGAACACTCATATTCAGAACTGCCAATCATAACAGGATTCTAATATGGCAGATTAGTGCAATGAACTTAAGCTTCATGTATAAAGATCATTCTTTTGTTAGAAATAGCAACATGATCTAATATTACCTTGCAAGACGCTAATTCCCCAATTATAGAACAAATAATCTTCTTCCACGATCACGCTATAATAATCCTAGCAATAATTACTACTATAGTAGGATACTTAATAGCGAGAATATTAAAAAACAACCTAATTAACCGATACCTATTAGAAGGACAAACAATTGAATTAATTTGAACAATCCTACCTGCAGTAACACTAGTATTTATTGCACTACCATCATTACGACTACTATATCTGATGGATGAAATATGAAACCCTATTATAACAGTAAAAGCAATTGGCCACCAATGATATTGATCATATGAATATACAGATTTCTCCAATGTAGAATTTGACTCATACATAAAGCCAACATCAGAAATAGAAAAAATAGAATTTCGACTACTAGATGTTGACAATCGAATAATAATGCCTGTAAATACACAAATTCGACTACTAGTAACAGCAGCAGATGTATTACATTCATGAGCAATACCATCACTAGGAATTAAAATTGATGCAACCCCAGGACGACTAAATCAAGGAAGAATTTCAATCATACGACCAGGACTAATATTCGGACAATGCTCAGAAATCTGCGGAGCAAACCACAGATTCATACCTATTGTAGTAGAAAGATCACCAATACCTAACTTTATTAAATGACTAAAATCAAACTCATTAAGTGGCTGAAAGTAAGCAATGGTCTCTTAAACCACAAAATAGTAAATAACGAATACTCTTAATGAGAGAGGTTAGTTTAAATAAAATATTATTTTGTCAAAATAAAGTTAGTCATTGATTACCCCTTATATACCTCAAATATCACCACTATGATGATCAACACTATTTATTATATTCATTACATCATTTATAGTAATATGTACAATAATATACTTCACAGTATTCTACACCAAAAGTAAAACAAGATATCAAAAAAAACCACACACTTCAATAAACTGAAAATGATAACAGACCTATTCTCAACATTTGATCCAGCAACATCAACATCAACATCACTAAATTGAATAAGAACAATAATTGGAATAATTATAATACCATCAATATACTGAGTAATACCAAACCGATATACTATAACAATTAAAATACTAACAACAACACTACACAACGAATTCAAAACCTTATTAGGAAAAACTAAGGGAATAACCTTAATAATAGTATCATTATTTATATTCATCTTATTCAACAATATTATAGGATTACTACCATACGTATTCACAAGATCAAGACACATAGCATTTACAATATCAATAGCCCTGCCAATATGAATATCAATAATATTGTTTGGGTGAATAAACAAAACCCAAGAAATATTTGCCCACCTAATACCAATAGGAACTCCTCCAGCCCTAATACCATTTATAGTAATCATTGAAACAATTAGAAATCTAATTCGACCAGGAGCACTAGCAGTACGACTAACAGCAAATATAATTGCAGGACACCTACTAATAAGACTCCTAGGAAACAACATAGAAACATCATCAATAATTATCGTAATATCACTAATTACAATCCAAATAATATTAATACTATTTGAAACAGCCGTAGCATTAATCCAAGCATATGTATTTTCAGTATTATCAACCCTATACGCTAGAGAAGTAGAATATGACAATAAGTAAAAATCACCCATTCCACCTAGTAGATGCAAGCCCATGACCCCTTACAGGATCAATTGGAGCAATAACCATAGTATCAGGACTAGTAATGTGATTTCATCAATACAAAACAGGCCTACTAATACTAGGAATACTAATCACCTTATTAACTATATTTCAATGATGACGAGATGTAACACGAGAAGGAACATTCCAAGGAAAACACACAATTGCTGTAACAAATGGACTAAAACTAGGAATAATTCTATTCATTATTTCAGAAGTATTCTTCTTTATTTCATTCTTTTGAGGATTCTTCCACAGAAGACTGGCACCCACAATTGAAATTGGAGCAACATGACCACCAGTAGGAATTAAAACATTCAATCCTATACAAATTCCGCTACTAAATACTATAATTTTATTATGCTCAGGAATTACAGTAACATGAGCACACCATAGATTAATAGAAAGAAATCACTCACAAGCCAGACAAAGATTATTCTTTACCGTAATTTTAGGAGTATACTTTACTATATTACAAGCATTTGAATACTACGAATCAAGATTTACAATTAGAGATTCAATCTACGGATCAACATTCTTTATAGCAACAGGATTCCATGGACTACATGTAATTATCGGAACAACATTCCTATTAGTTTGCTTAATACGACATATAATATTTCACTTTTCCAGAAAACATCACTTTGGATTTGAAGCAGCAGCATGATACTGACACTTTGTAGATGTAGTATGACTATTCCTTTACATTTCTATCTATTGATGAGGTAGATACTCTTTTATTATATAAAAGTATATTTGACTTCCAATCAAAAGGTCTCAAAGAGAAAGAGTAATTTATTTATTAACAATAGCAGCATCAATAGCATTATTAATCAGAGCAGGACTTATAATATTATGCACAGTAATCTCAAAAAAAAGAATTATAGATAAAGAAAAAATATCCCCATTCGAATGTGGATTTGACCCAAACAGATCAGCACGAATCCCATTCTCAATTCAATTCTTTCTAATCGCCGTATTATTCCTAATCTTTGATATCGAAATCGTAATTATTATACCCATAATCATTACAATAAAAACAAGAATAATGACACAATGATTTATAACCGTAACCACATTCGTAATGATTATTTTAGCAGGATTATTTCACGAATGAAGAAATGGAGTACTAGAATGAGCCAAATGGGGTTGTAGTTAAAAATAACATTTAATTTGCAATTAAAAAGTACTTTATATAAGTCTTCCTCAAAGTAAAGAAGTAAAAATTACATTTAGTTTCGACCTAAAAATAAGGATATAAACTCCTCTTACTTGTTAGTTGAAGCCAAATAGAGGCATTTCATTGTTAATGAAAAAATTGAGTTAACTAAGAATTCTCCAACTAAAAGAGAAAGTGGTATCTAAAAGAAGCTGCTAACTATCTTTTAAAGCGGTTAAACTCCGTTTTTCTCTTATTTATATAGTTTAAAGAAAACATTTCATTTTCATTGAAAAATTAAGTTTTACTTTATAAATACCAAAAAAGCATAAGCTTATCCTTATATCTTCAATATAATGCTTTAAATTTAAGCTACTTTAGTTTAAATAAGAAGAAAGAAAAGAACGAAAAAGAAAGAAGCCATAAGTAACTTAAATCTATTACTTTGACAATAAGTATTAAACTGACTCATCTTAGAAAAAAAAATTAGAGAATAATTAGAAACAACCTTTTCACCCCAACCCATATCTATAACTCTAAATAAATTACTAGAAAAATTAAAAGCAGGAGAGTAAAGCATATAAGTACTAAATTTAGGCATAAACCACATTGAACCCATAAATACAGAAATAGAATAAAAACGTAAAGAAAATAAACCGAATCCACAATAATAAAAAGACAACTCATAACCTAACCAAGCACCCAAAATAATAAAAAATAAAGAAAGAATCCTAGTTATAAAAGGAATAACTACCAGAGTAGGATAAGGAAAAATAAGCCAAGACAAAACTCTACCTCTAAAAATAGACATAAAAGTCAAAAAAATTATAGGAAAAATTATAGTAAAATCCTCAACATAAGACTGACAAACATAGTAACCTGTTCCATCGCTAATGCAATAATAGACTAAACGCATTCTATAAGAAACAGTAAGACCAATAGAAACATAAAAAATTAAATAAAAAAACAAGTTACCACCAGACATTCTATAAGACTCAACAATAAAGTCCTTAGAATAAAACCCAGACAAAAAAGGTAAGCCACAAAGAGATAAAGAAGAAATACAAAAACAAGATCTAGTAAAAGGCAAATGAACAGAAACACCCCCTATATGACGAATATCTTGAGAATCACCTATACAATGAATAATTAAACCAGCACAAAGGAATAATAAAGCCTTAAAAAAAGCATGAGTTAATAAATGAAAAAAAGATAAAACAGGAAAACCTAAAAATAAAATACCCATCATAAGACCTAATTGACTCAAAGTAGACAAAGCAATAATTTTCTTTAAGTCATACTCAAAACTAGCCCCTAAACCAGCCATAAACATAGTAATTAAACCCAAAAGAGCAAAAAACCAACAATCAAAATAAACAAACATAGAACTAAAACGAATCAACAGATAAACACCAGCAGTAACTAAAGTAGAAGAATGAACTAAAGCAGAAACAGGGGTAGGAGCTGCTATAGCCGCAGGCAACCAAGAAGAAAAAGGAATCTGAGCACTCTTAGTAAAACCAGCCAAAACAACCAAAACAAACAAATAATAACTTCATGATCTAAAATCAGAATATATAAAAAAATTTCAACCACCAAAATTCAACATTCAAGAAATAGATAAAAGAATAGCAACATCACCAATACGATTAGTTAAAACTGTTAACATACCAGCATTATAAGACTTATAATTCTGAAAATAAATAACTAAACAATAAGAAACTAAACCCAAACCATCCCAACCAATCAAAATTCTAATTATATTAGGACTAATAACCATTATAAATATAGAAAAAACAAATATAAGAACTATAAATAAAAAACGCTTCTTATATAAATCAGAACCTATATAGCTGCCGCTATAATAAATAACCATAGAAGAAATAAAAAAAACAAAACTAATAAAAATAGTAGATATTCAATCAAGTAAGATAACCATAGACATAGAGCAAGAATTAATGCTAAGAAACTCCCAATCCATAAACAAAGAACAATCATCCTTAAAAAGAAACAAAAAAAATAAGAAAAAATACGAACCAAGAAAGAACAAAACCAAAGAAGACCATCGATATAAACACATGTTAACCACGGATCCAGAATATAAAATATACCTATAACACCACAAATTATCATTCTAAATTAAACTACCTGAACCTAAATTCAAAGAGTAAAAATATCTGCCCTAAGAATAATAAAATTTAATGGAAACCAATGATAAAAAATTAAAATAAATTCACGAACACAACCAGAAGAAGAACTCCTAATACAACTATTTAAATGACCATGCTGACTAGCAGAATACAAATAAATACTATAACAGCAACTTAAAAAAGAACTAAAAGCTAAAAAAATCATACTTAAAGTACACCAACCTAAAATACTATTAATCAACATAACCTCACCCAATAAATTTAAAGATGGAGGACAAGCCATATTATTAGCTCTTAGAAGAAATCAAAATAAAGACATAGAAGGTATAAAAGTAATTAAACCCTTATTAACATAAAAACTTCGACTCTGAACTCGTTCATAACTGATATTAGCCAAACAAAACAAACCTGAAGAACATAATCCATGTCCAATTATTAAAACAAGAGAACCACACAACCCCCAAGTATTAAGAGTTAAAATACCACAAAGAACCAAACCTATATGACCAACAGAAGAATAAGCAATTAAAGACTTAATATCAGTCTGTGCAAGACAAATAAAACCAACTAGAAAAGTACCAAAAAGTCTCAATCTAATCCAAATATAATTATAAATACAACCAACTGGATACAAAAACAAAAAAACTCGCATTAAACCATAGCCACCCAATTTCAATAAAATACCAGCAAGAATTATAGAACCGGAGATAGGAGCCTCAACATGAGCCTTAGGGAGTCAAAAATGAAAAAAAATTATAGGTATCTTAACAAAAAAAGCAAAAATTAATCTCAAATACAAAAAAAACGAAGAATCAACCAAAATTAAAAAATAAAATACAGTATTACAAACATAATAAACATAAAAAATACCAATCAACATAGGAAGAGAGGCAAACAAAGTATAAAAAAGCAAGTAAAACCCAGCTCTAATACGCTCAGGCTGATAACCCCAACCAAAAATAAGAATTAAAGTAGGAATCAAACTAGATTCAAAAAAAACATAAAATAAAAAAATATTAGTTGTACAAAAAGAAAAAATTAAAAACATAAGTAAAATTAAACAAACAAAAACAAATTCATGAGAATAATTATTAAAAGAATAAACCTTAAAACTAGCCATAAATATAAGGATAACAATTCAAATTCTAAGAAAAATAAAACATATAGAAAGAATATCACCCCCAAATGAATATCTTAAAGAAGAAAAAAAAGTAAAAAAATGACTAAATGAAAAAAAGTAAAAAAACCCAAGAAATATAAAACACATAACTAATCAAAAATCAACATAAAAAGAAAGAGGGATCAAAAACAAATAATAAAAAATCAAACTTATCATGAAACAAAAGAAAAAGAACTTAAATTATCATTACCATGACAACGAATCAAAGAAACTAAAACACCTAAACCCAACGCACCTTCACAAACAGCAAAAGTAAGAAAAACCAATCTAAAATAAGCACTATAACTAAAATAAGATAAAAAATAAAAAAGTCCCAAAAACAAAGTAATAACTAAAAATTCCAAACTTAGCAAAGTCAATAAAAGATGTTTATGAATTATACAAAAAGAAAATAAACCACAGGAAAAAATAAATAACAAAAAATAAGGAAAAATATAATTAAAATCAAAACCCAAAGTAAACACAAGTTTTAATAGTTTAAAAAAAAACAATGATCTTGTAAATCATAAATAGGTAACAACCTTTAAAACTTCAGTAAAGAGCAAACTACTCTTCATTAATCCCCAAAATTAATATTTTAAAATAAACTACTTACTGAAATAATAATAACAGCAATAGCAATAATAGCAATAATAATAACAACCATAAAACATCCATTAAGAATGGGGGGAATTTTAATAATCCAAACTATATTAGTAAGACTAATAACAGGAATAATAATTAACTCATTCATATTCTCATACATACTAATATTAATCATATTAGGAGGAATATTAGTACTATTCATATACATATCAAGAGTAGCTTCAAACGAAAAATTCAAATCATCAATTAAAATAACCATAATCGTAATCACCACAATAACAATCAGAATAGCAACAATAATAATATCAGACAAAATAATAACATCAATAGAAATACCAACACAAATAATAATAATAGAAAACGATCAAACATTAACAGTAATTAAACTATTTAATGGACAAACAATAGCAATCACAATTATAATAATTCTCTATTTACTAGTAACAATAATTGTAGTATCATTCATTGCCAACATTCAAGAAGGACCTATACGAAAAAAAAGCTAATGAAAAAACCACTACGAAAAAATCACCCCCTAATTAAAATCATAAATGGATCATTAATTGACCTACCATCACCATCAAACATCTCACTATGATGAAACTTCGGATCACTACTAGGAATATGTTTAACCATCCAACTAGTAACAGGAATCTTCCTAGCTATACACTATACCGCAGACATTGAACTAGCATTTAAAAGAGTAATCCACATTTGTCGAGACGTAAACAACGGATGATTACTACGATCATGCCACGCAAACGGAGCATCACTATTCTTTATTTGCCTATACCTACATGTAGGACGAGGGATATACTATGGATCATATAAATTAGTAATAACATGAGCAGTAGGAGTAGTAATATTACTAGTAACCATAGCAACAGCATTCTTAGGTTATGTACTTCCATGAGGACAAATATCATTCTGAGGAGCAACAGTAATTACAAATCTAATATCAGCAATTCCATACATTGGACCAGAACTAGTAAAATGACTATGAGGTGGATTCTCAATTAGAAACGCCACACTAACCCGATTCTTCACCCTACACTTCCTATTACCATTTGTACTGGCAGCATTAACAATAGTACACCTACTATTCTTACACCAAACAGGATCAAATAACCCAATAGGACTAAACAGAAACATAGATAAAATCCCATTCCATCCATACTTTTCAACAAAGGATATTATAGGAATAACAGTAACAATATTCATATTTATAATACTAAATCTATTAGAACCACGAATACTAGGAGACCCAGAAAACTATATCCCAGCTAATCCTATAGTAACACCAGTGCACATTCAACCAGAATGATATTTCCTATTTGCATACGCAATCCTACGATCAATTCCAAATAAATTAGGAGGAGTAATCGCAATAATTATATCAATTGCAATCATCATCGCATTACCAATAACAAACAAACTAAAATTTCAAAGAATAGCATTCTACCCAGTAAATCAAGTAATATTCTGAAGACTAGTTACAACACTAATCCTATTGACATGAATCGGGGCACGACCAGCAGAAGAACCATTCATCCTAACCGGACAAATATTAACAATTACTTACTTCTCATATTACATCATCAACCCAATAGTAATATGAATATGAAATAAACTAACCGACTAGTTAATAAGCTTTAAGAAAGCATGTATTTTGAAAATACAAGAAAGAGGTTAAATTCCTCTATTAACTTATAAAAATAAAATATAATTAACTTAAACAAATGAACTAATGGTGGGATAAAATATACAACAAAAAACCAGAATAAAACAATAGATAATTCAACGAAACAGGCAAAAAACACTTCCAAGTTAAATACATCAATTTATCATAACGAAAACGGGGTAAAGTACCACGAACCCAAATAAATATAAAAACTAGAAAAACAAGCTGAAAAAAAAATACAAAAGAATTAACCCTACAACCCAAAAATATAATACAACTCAAAGAAGACATAAAAATAATATTCATATACTCAGACAAAAAAATAAAAGCGAATCCACCGCCACTATACTCAACATTAAACCCAGAAACCAACTCTGACTCACCCTCAGCAAAATCAAAAGGAGAACGATTAGTCTCAGCTAAACAAGAAGAAAACCAAGCCAAAAATAAGGGAAAAGAAAAGAAAATAAACCAAACATCACCTTGATAATACATAAAATCAATAAAATTAAATCTAGAAACAAACATAAACATACAAACAGCAATCAAAGCTATACTAACCTCATAAGAAATAGTTTGAGCAACAGCCCGAATAGAACCCAAAAGAGCATAATTAGAATTAGAAGATCAACCAGAAAGTAAAACACCGTAAACACCTAATCTTCTAAAACATAAAAAAAATAACAAACCAAAATTAAATGAAAAAACATAAATAAAAAAAGGGAATAAACATCAAAGCAACAAAGAAAGAAATAACATAAAAATAGGAGAAACAAAATAAATAAAAAAATTAGAATATCTAGGATAAATCTGTTCCTTAAAAAAAAGCTTAATACCATCAGAGAAAGGCTGTAAAAGACCTATAAAACCCACCTTATTAGGACCCTTACGAATTTGAATATAACCCAACACCTTACGCTCCAATAAAGTAACATAAGCAACAGCAACTAAAACAAAAACCCAAAGAACTAAAATAGAAACAATAACCACTACTATCTGTAATATAAATTACATAAATAAATCCTAAATTTACCGCACTAATCTGCCAAAATAGTTTAATATTAATCAATAAATAAAAAAATTATTCCAAACTTCCGGTCCTTTCGTACTAAAAAGTTAAACAAAAATTAAGGATAGAAACCAACCTGGCTCACACCGGTCTGAACTCAAATCATGTAAGAATTTAAAGGTCGAACAGACCTAGTCAATCAAAAAACTGCCCCTGACACTAATCTTAATTCAACATCGAGGTCGCAAACCCTTTTATCGATAAGAGCTCTCCAAAAGGATTACGCTGTTATCCCTGAGGTAATTCAATCTAATAATCTTTAATAAAGGATCAAAATAAAAACACAAATCAGTGAAAAGAAATAAGAAGAGTTTAAAAAATCTTCCTGTCGCCCCAACAAAATATTAAAACAAATAAAAAAGTCAATAATAAACAAAAAACAATTAAAAATGAATTAATATAAAATTCTACAGGGTCTTCTCGTCCCATAAAAAAATTTAAGCTTTTTAACTCAAAAATTAAATTCAACTTAATACAACAAAGAAAGTATATATCTCGTCCAACCATTCATTCTAGCCTCCATTTAAGAGACAAGTGATTATGCTACCTTTGCACGGTCAAATTACCGCGGCCATTGAAAAATCATTGGGCAGGTTAGACCTTAAATAAATACCAAAAGGACATGTTTTTGTTAAACAGGCGGAAATAATATTTGCCGAATTCCTATATTGCAAATAACAAACATACTAATTTTATCATTATTACAAAACATAAAAAATTAAAGAAAATAATTCTAATAAAAATCTAAATAAAAATAAATCAAAATAAAATAAAAATTTACTGTAACGAAATAAATGATGGCCGTTATCAAACCTACAAAAAATTAAATAAAATAAAAAAATTATAGAAAAATAAATGAGCTTATCCCCACTTATCGTAGCATAAAACATTATAATTAATAAAATTAAATAAATAACAAGAATTAAGCCTAAATTAAATTTAATTATTAGAAAACCAGATATTTAAAATTGAATAGAATATCTCCTCTATAAAAATATTAAAGATAGTTATGAAACAATAACCTTCATAATAATATAGCTCTTTTAATTTCGGGAAAACTAAATAAATAGTAATAATTAATAAACCCTGATACAAAAGGTACATAAAAAAAATACTACTTACAAAATAAAAAAGATATTACCTTCACAGTACAATATACTATAATAAAAAAAATTAATTCTATAAAAATACTAAAACAAATAGAATACTTTCAATAAAATAAATTAAAACAAAAACAAATAATAAATCAAAACAAATCAAATTAAGTTGAATCGAACAACTAAACTATTAATGTAAATAATAATGCCTACCAAAGACTATAATTCGATAAATAAAATTACCAGGCCCACCTTCCGGTAGGTCTACTTTGTTACGACTTATCTCATCTTATGAACGAGAGCGACGGGCGATGTGTGCATAGTTTAGAACTAAAATCAAAATTATTAAATAATAAAAATTACTTCCAAATCCAATCTCATTCAAGAAATTACATCCAAAAATCCAAATATAAAAAAAATGTAACCCATCTCTACCTTCAATATAACTGCACCTTGACCTAACATTAAACCCAAAAAGGACTAAAGAAAATTAAAACTCTTATGAAACATTCAATGACAGAGGTATACAAGCAATAATTAAAGTAAAATTCAACGTGGATTATCAATTACAGGACAGGTTCCTCTGGTAAGATTAAACTACCGCCAAATTCTTTTAATTTAAAGATCATAACTATTAATACTAAGGTAAAAATTTACAGTAAAAATAATAGGGTATCTAATCCTAGTCTAAAAAAAACTTTCATATATTAAAAAAAACCAAGGCAATAAAATAAAATTAAAATTTCACCCTAAATATTAAAAAAATAAACCCTAAACAACAAAATTTATAATAAAATCAACCGAGAAAGTTCACTCACTCTTATCGTATAACCGCGGCTGCTGGCACAAACTTAGCCAGAATTAAAATATTTATCCAAATCACAGAAAACTGTATTGTTCAATATTATACACTGCGAATAAAAAAACATAAATTCATCAAGAAATAAATTTCGAAATAAACGCAAAAACTTACATGTGCAAAATAAACAAAAGCAAACTTAAAAGCAAGAATCAAACTTTAATTAACGAAAAAAAAATAATGGAACAAATAACTGTCTCCCCCCCTCTCCACTATACCATCTCTGCACCCTACCAGTCCATGTCCCAGCTGACTCCTATTAAATATTTTATATCATACCATTGCCTATATATATACCCTTACATACCATACACCCTTATTGACTGCACTCCTATATTCTCTGTCCGTTATCCTACTCTCCTAGTATCCCCTGTTCTGTTTCCTCCCATAAATACCTATATATCCCTGAACCTTGATCGCTCCCACAACTATTCTTTCTTATGTAACCCTACACGCTCCAACAAACTATCCCTCCTTGTCATCCTAACAACCTATATCCTATAAATACCTACATACCATGTCTCCTGTTCTCTTACCTCTAATTCCCAATCTCCTAGTAACCTCTTATGTACATCCCCTCTATGTCCCCAAATACTTGCATGATCCCTTCCTTTGATGAACTTCCCTTATTTCTTTTCCCTGTGCTTTTACTCTCCTCTGTACCTCCGGTGGCAACCCTATCCGATTCTGAACCCCATAAATACCTACATACCATTAACCCTGTACCTTTACCTATAACACCTATGTTCCCCCCTTATATACATTATCCTCTTGGATAGAATAAATAATTATATGCTAGACACTCCTGCCCCCCCCCCTTAATCATATAGGTTATATATAAATATACAGCCTAACAATTAAAAGAAGAATTATATATGTAATAATAAATCTCGTAATAAAGAATTTTAATAACAAATAAATTAAAAAATCTACTTGATATTTAATTAAAAACAAAAAAACAATGGTCCAAAACGTTTCCTATCCGGAAATTAATTATAAATCAGATAAAACATTAAGAGAACCATAGCTAAATTGATATTTAATCATCAAATAATAAGCAAATAAACACTTAATAAAAGAATTTTAATAACAAATAAATTAAAAAATCTACTTGATATTTAATTAAAAACAAAAAAACAATGGTCCAAAACGTTTCCTATCCGGAAATTAATTATAAATCAGATAAAACATTAAGAGAACCATAGCTAAATTGATATTTAATCATCAAATATTAAGCAAATAAACACTTAATAAAAGAATTTTAATAACAAATAAATTAAAAAAT